GGGCGGTTTTGCTAGAATAGGCAATAATGAGATCACTGTTTTAGTAAATGATGCGGAAAAGGGTAGTGATATTGATTCACAAGAAGCTCAGCAAACTCTTGAAATAGCAGAAGCTAATTTGAGAAAGGCTGAAGGAAAGAGACAAATAATTGAGGCAAATCTAGCTCTCCGACGAGCTAGGACAAGAGTCGAGGCTGTCAATGCAATTTCCTAACTAGTTGGTGCGTTAAAATAATCAAAAGAGGTTCTGTTTCTAAACCCTATTTTGATTGGATTCACTCGACAGAATCCAATTTAGATACAACGTAATTCAAAAATAAAATAAATAAAAAATCTATAAAAATAAACAAAGGGTGGGACAAAAAACTTATTAGATACCGTTGACTCCGGTATCTAATAAGTTCTACCTACTATTGGATTTGAACCAATGACTCCCGCCGTATGAAAGCAATACTCTAACCACTGAGTTAAGTAGGTCATTTATTATCCCAAAGAGAACCAAAAGGAACCCATCCCATCGATGGATTATAAATATCATATTCCTTATAAGCAACAATAATCGAACCAATACCACTCAAAAATTTAGGATGTTGGATCATAGAATACTCATCTTGACAACAAATTATATACATGATAAAATATGCATCACAAGCACTAAGGGCTATAGCTCAGTTGGTAGAGCACCTCGTTTACACGCGCGCCAATGGTTTTCAGGGGAATCCACCATACAATCCAAAAAATGGATCTTATTGAGAAATCGATGTCTTACTCCATAATAACTTTAAGAGAACAATAGCCTGACGAGAGGTTCGGTCCTATTTGAGTGCCCTTTGTAGGTACCAAACAGGCTCCACCTTGAGATATTGATAAGGTGAATAGCAGTATATTCAATGCTAGGCATAATGAGTATAAGGCCCTCAAAAAATCTCTTTTCGTCCTATGAACTTAAAGGTGTATGAAGTTTCATATTGGATTTTTTAAGACGAACGATAGAGACTTCATTTAACTTAAAATTCTAAGCCAAAGGCAAACCTACGTCAAAATAACTTCACCTTTGAAACACTTTGGTAATGCTCTGAATTAGAATCCCAAATAATGAATCAGAGCACATGGAGCCATCTCCTTATCTTATTTTTCTGTCAAGAAAAAAAATATGGCGGATTGGCTGATATTTCTATCAGTTAATGAAAGAGCCCAATGCAAAAAAAAAAATGCATGTTGGGTCTTTGAAACAGTTCAGATCATTTTGATAATAATAAGTTTGATCTGTTTTACCGAGAAGGTCTACGGTTCGAGTCCGTATAGCCCTAGAGCCCTATAAAAAAATGAATAAAATTCCAAAATTTCATTTGAAATAAAAAATTGGATTTCTTCATTCTTGTTTGTTGCTTATAACTGACCGGTTGGTTCATCGAAACAAAATTTGTCCTAGAAACTCACTCACGGGAATCATTTAAAGCAGAACAGAAAACCGAAAAAACATATTTCAAGGGATCGAATCGATCTTTTTCCAAACAAACCAACCCTTCATCATTAATTGTCGGAGGGAAATTACATATGAATTTTTCTACCCACAATCCAGGGGAGCGATACTACTTTTCTTTGGTATACCTTACCAAGACCCGGCGAAGCACACCAAAACAAGGGGGGTGGTCTTCTTTTTCTGTATTCAATCAAGAGAAAACCCCACCCAGATCTGATAAACGGAATATACCAACACTAAGATATTCGAAATCCCGAGATGGCAATACCTACCCATTCTCTTAGATTTGAATACTTGTTCTATTCGAAATTCCTAAGAAAAAAAACTCTCGACTCTATTCCTAAAAAATCCAAATTCCGAACTCGCATTTTTAGAAAGAAAATTCAAATAATCAAAAGAATAATAAATTCAAAATTATTAAACACAAAATAAGAATTCTATTTGCTTTCTTTAGGCTTTAGGAAGAATCCTAGGCAAAAACAAGAAAATTTGTCTAAGTATAACATCTAGAGTTATACTAACTAAAGAAATTAAAGAAAATTGAACTAAGAAATTAAGTAGACTGGAAATAGGATCCCGATCAAGTCAGTCGATAAATCTTGAAATGAGATATGCCCTGCAATAATCAAAGGAAACTAGATGGTTTGGTCAAAATCAATTCTTGTTTTGGCTGACTAGTTATCGATGACTTTGGAACTTCAATTCGAATCAATCAATCCGATATATTTTCCACGTTCATAGGAGTGCGTCTATGTTTTTGCTTTACGAATATGATATTTTTTGGGCATTTCTAATAATATCAAGTCTTATTCCTATTTTGGCATTTTTCATTTCTGGGATTTTAGCCCCGATTAGGAAAGGGCCGGAGAAACTTTCTAGTTATGAATCGGGTATAGAACCAATGGGCAACGCTTGGTTACAATTTAGAATCCGTTATTATATGTTTGCTCTAGTTTTTGTTGTTTTTGATGTTGAAACGGTTTTTCTTTATCCATGGGCAATGAGTTTTGATGTATT